CATTTGACTACGTACCACTAAAGGGTTTAATCGCAAACTTGACAGATAACCCAGAAACTCTAAATTATCTTTAGATAATTGATTTATATTGACCTTTTGCGATTGAAACCATACGGAAAAATAACATTGCCATAAATTAACAAAAAAATATTTCCATTTATTCATCAGAAGCGGCGTATCCTTTGTTGCCAGAATGCATCTTCCGTGATATCTAACATAATGTATGAAAGGATCCTTGAGCAACCCTAGGATCGCCGGAAAATTATTAACAAAAACTTTGAAAAAATGTTGTATTTTTCCATAGAATAAAATTCGCTCAAAAAGGACTTCATAAGATGGCGATCGTAAATGCGAAGACCGCTTGCGTAGAAAAAAAAAGATGGATTCGTATTCACATACATGAGAATTATATAAGAACAAGAAAAATCTTGGATTCATAATTGATTTTTTTTTAATATAAAAATTCTTACAATTGTAATACTCGTATAAACAGAACCGAAAAAAATGCAAAGAAGAGGCATCTTTTACCCAGTAACGTAGGATTTGAACCAAGATTTCTAGATGGATGGGGTAAGGTATTAGTACATCTAACACATAATTAAAATGTGCTAATTTGTCTTCTAAAAAGGGAAATATTGAATGAATTGATTGTAAATTATAAGATTTTTTTAATTGTTTTCCTTGAAAAGAGGATCCTAATCTTAGGGAAAATGGAATTTCGACAATCACTGCAAATAAAACGGATATCATTTGATAATAGAAAAGACTGGTATGCCCCAAAAAGGAATTTTGGTTCAAATCCTTAGTGGGAATAATCAAACGATTCTGTTCATACATTCGCAAAATTAAGCGTTTCACAATTAGTGAACTATATTTTTTGTCATAATCCGTATTTTCCAAGAAAATAGAGCGATTTCTATTTAATCTATTTAAACCATGATCATAAGCAAGTACATAAATATACTCCCGAAAAAAAAGTGGATATAGAAAACTCTGTTGCCGAGCCCCATCGAACTCTAAATATCCTTGAAATTTCTCCATTTGGATTGAAATTCGATTTGAACTGAAGGTAAAGTCTTTATTTTCTTGAGTTCTGAAATGACACATAGTGCGATACAGTCAAAATAAGGTATTAGACTACGAAAGCTATAGATACCTCATAAACAGGTAGACTGTTAACCGGATTCTCTATCTTTAATAGGTTTCTGTTCGTTATATTATAGAATAACAAAACAAGATGATTAGAAATCCTTTATTTTTTAACCTAATCGCTCTTTTGATTTTGGAAATATATATATTTTTTATCAATATACTGCTTCTTTTACACACTCCAACCTAATCCACATGGACTAGTTAAAAAAATAATTAGGACTCATGAAAAAATTGATAATAACACGCAAGAAAAAAATGCCTTCCCATACCCGTATTAGGCACTAATCTATTTTTAACATTTAATTAGTTCGGGTAATTTTTCAAATTACGAATGGAAGCTCGTTTCTTTTTTTTTCCTGGAATCAGGAAAACTGGGTTTTTTATCCATCCATTTATATTTATTCACTTGACCCAAATTGGAATTCTTTTTTTTTTCGATATCAAAATAAGGTTGTACCGATCAGGAAAGCAAAAAAAAATGTTATCTGAATTCTCCCTTGATACGACATGCTATTTTTTCCATTCATTCCTTTCAGGATCAGTCGTGGTCTTACAAACTCTACCGCGGATCTGGACGAAACCTTTTCTTCATACAAATGTGTAAAAGATGCTAGTCGCACTTAAAAGCCGAGTACTCTACCGTTGAGTTAGCAACCCCAAAAAACAAAAAAAGAACGTACTGCAAATATGTAGATACAACCAGAATAAAGAAAAAAATCCAGTCGTGTGTCAGGGATAAATAGATCCATTTATCTATGAGAGAATTATATTTGGTCCATACACTGTTGTCAATATGATTATGAATTTTTCATATAGTGAAAAGAATAGAAAAAATAAATAAATAAAAAAGCTTAACCCCTTGGTTCATTAGTTCATACAATGAATGAAAACTAAGCCAGTTAAGGTAATCTCAAATCTTTTTATACTTTTTAGACCCATTTTTTATGGCCTTTAATTTTTTTATGATGAATAAATTATTCATATAATAATATATATATAATAATAATAATATATATATATAATAATATATATATTTGTTTTATTCAGAATTAATAATATATTATTTTATATACAGTATTATTTTCTATATAACAGTAAAATTTTGTATTTATAAAAAAATTCGAATTTATATAATCTAGATCCAAAATTTTTTTTCATAAATTTGTTTATGATTATAAAACATAGTAGGGTATTTTTTAGTATTCGTACCTTAGGAGGAATACTAAGTAATAAATAGAAATTATAACAAATCAAAATAAATATGATGGAAGTGAAAGAGGAGGAAAGAGAAGAGTAGATAAAATTTGATATCAAGCTATATACGAGTCTTTCACATCCTCTTTTTTATATTTCATTAATTCAATTTCGTTTTATTAAGACTTAATTCCGTAAAAATCCCAGCCTTCTTTGAAATATCATGAACTGTTCTTGTTGGTTGAGCTCCTTTTTTAAGAAAATCGAGAATAGCAGGAAGATTTAAAAAAGTTTGATTTGTTATCGGATCATAAAAACCCACCTTGCTAAGATCTCTTCCTTCTCTTCGGGATCGAACATCAATTGCAACGATTCGATAAACGGCTCATTGGGATAGATGTATATGAATAATACCCCCCCCCTAGAAACGTATAAGAGGTTTTGGCCTCGTACGGCTCGAGAAAAACAAATTCAATGAGTAGAAGTTCACTTTAACTCTCTGTATAAAATTCAAATAGTAAATTCAAATAAATATTAAATAGAGAAATAAAAACATTAAATAAATTAGCCAGTATTGAAACCCTAAATATTTTTTCCATAAAAAGCATTCATAACATTCGTACTCTCGTAACTCAAGTTAAACAACTCTCAAATATCTCACCGGAGAATCCTTAAGTACTTTTTTTATTGAGTAGTCTCTAGCCCTTTTTTTGTTTGTCTCAGCTTTTAGAATCAATTTTTATTCTTCATTCTGATCTAGTTTTTCAAACAATTGAAAACAGGATTTCCTTGTTTCAGGATTCTTTATCCTTACTTTGAATCTTTAGGTTTAGACATGACTTCGGTGATCTTTAATCGTTTTATTAAAAAAGGGCAGCAACAAGCCCCTTATTTTGTTTATGATTTCTTTCTATACAAAGAATCATACAAACGCTTGATTCACGCATGATAGACTTTTGATTCAAAGAATTTTACAATTTTAAGAAAATTTCCTTTTCCATTGTAAAATTGCTTGAAAGGACTTTTTTTCAATATAAAAAGACTTACGAAGTTGTTCCAACTTATTGATTCGCACTAACCCTAGATCCTTACTCCTGCGAAAGGAATAAAAACTTTCTATTCTCCTCGAGCTCCATCCTGTACTCTTTTTTATATTCCAAAAAAGTGTAGGACTCTTGTAAAATAGAACACAAAATGTCGAGCCAAGAGCACCTATATTCCTATATAAAAAGTGGCGGATGAAAAAATCCACAGCAGATAATGTCCTTCAATTCAAGTCGCACGTTGCTTTCTACCACATCGTTTTAAACGAAGTTTTACCATAACATTCCTCTAGTTTGTGTAATTGATTCAATTATGGAATCATGAATAGTCATAGTTCAGTCAGTATATCATAATCTATACCTTTTCTTTCTCTATGAATGGAATAGTTAATTTACGCGTAAAGGTTCAGTCAGAATTAAAATGAATCCCATATTAGTTTGAATAGAAATCTCTATTTATATAATTTATATATATAAATAGAGATTTTTTTTATTAAAACTCTTAGAATCTATGGTTCTACCTTACTTACCCGCATCACACACAAATTAAAAAAGCAAATAGATTTTTTTGAATTCGGTTGAAATAATGAAAAATTAAGTTTATTCTTCTTTTCATTTCAATATTTTATTCTTAAAAATTTTGGATTTTTAAACAGAAAGATGGTGTACAAAGGCAATAGAAGATTGATTCTGTAATGACTGTACTCTGGGACGGAAGGATTCGAACCTCCGAATAGCGGGACCAAAACCCGTTGCCTTACCGCTTGGCTACGCCCCATTTCGCTTTTTATTCAAGACTACTAAAAGAGTAATATTCCTATTGGTTGTTCGTCAATTCAAAATGAAATATAGATTACATTGGTGCTAGAGTTTTAACACGTGTAGATAGCAAATCAAACTTACTTTATTGATCATTACATAGAATTCAATTAAGATATTGTATGAAAATATTATTTCTTTCATTCTCATAAGAGAATGAAAGGATTTTTGATTGAGTAAGTTCAACAAAGTCTTTTTAGACTATCTTTCTTTATTTTTTCCTTATATAAAAAATATATTAATAACTCAATCAAAATTAAATTATCCACAAGAACACCAATTTTTGTTATGCTTAATATATTTAATTTGATCTGTATTTGTTTTAATTCCGCCCTTTTTTCAAGCACTTTTTTAGTCGCCAAATTGCCAGAGGTCTACGCCTTTTTGAATCCAATCGTAGATGTTATGCCCGTAATACCTCTTTTCTTTCTTCTCTTAGCCTTTGTTTGGCAAGCCGCTGTAAGTTTTCGATAAAATTCTTAATACTGTCTTAAAAAAATTCACGATTTTTATTCTTCCAACAATTAAAAAGATAAAAAAAAATCTTGACGTATGAACGAACTCTCAATTCAAACATTGCATTTTTTTGGTAGCCATACTAAATCTGGATCATTTATATTTCCTAAATTTTATCCTCTTTTCCCTAAATGAAAGAACCTAATTAGATTCGAGTTCACCAAAAAAATATCTAGATGTTGGTATGCAAATCTGTTTGAATATGAAAGATTCGACTATTATCTTAATTACAAATAACTTTCTGAAACCTTTTTTTTTATTTATTTTATTTATTGGTATCAAAATTAGATATTTGATATAAAAATAGAGAATCTATTCTCTTTTTTTTTTTTTAGTAAGATCTTGGAGATTGTGTAATGCTTACTCTCAAACTTTTTGTATACACTGTAGTTATATTCTTTGTTTCTCTCTTCATATTTGGATTCCTATCTAATGATCCAGGACGTAATCCGGGACGTGAAGAATAAAAAAGAAAGGTTTTTTATTGCTTTATTTAATTAGTGTTAGTGGAAATGCTCGAATTTTATTAGGATTTTATCTATTACACACCATCAAAAGTAGAAGGGGAAAGAGAGGGATTCGAACCCTCGGTACGATTAACTCGTACAATGGATTAGCAATCCAACGCTTTAGTCCACTCAGCCATCTCTCCTAATCGAAAAGGGATACTTAATTAGGTTCCATTAAACAAAAAAAAAAAGGCTTAAAAAAGAACCTTCTCCGCTTTATTCTTAAAAAGCTTTCTTTTTTTTTTTTTAGATATTCTTTATTATTTATATATTTTTTAATTTTCTATATTTTATTATATATTACTATATTACTATATATAATAACTGTTTTTATAGAACTTTCTCAGTAATTCTAGTTACATTAAAAATTTATCTAAAGATTAGATAAAGAAAAGGCGCGAACTCGAAAGAGAAATAAATAAAACCATAATCATAGAAATAGAGAATCCTTTTTTTATTTTGTCTCGTCAAAACACAAGTAAAAGATCTTTTTTATTTTAATAGCCTGGCCTGGTCAGTCCCCAGCCGGGCCTTTTTTTGTTAAAATTAAAAAGACTCATCCGATGGATTTTTAGACAAAAAAAGATTTGAAATTAAAAAAAAAGTGGAATTGAATTCGCTTTTACTAATTTTATTAAGTCCACGCTAGAGTTTTCTAAATTTTTTCAGATTTTTTTATTACACCCCCGATTACTTTGTTCGACAAAAGGTTAATTTATATGCAATAATTGCATTGTAGCGGGTATAGTTTAGTGGTAAAAGTGTGATTCGTTCCTTTAATCCCTTTAATAGTTAAAGGGTCTCTCGGTTTGATTCATCTTCCGATCAAAAATTTTATTTCTTAAAAGGATTTAGTCCTTTCCCTTTCAATGAAAGATTCAAGGAAGATTATAGATTCTCGTAATTTGTATCCAAAGACTCTAATCAATTGTAAATTTGGATTATGAAATTCCGAAACATAATTTTTGAATTGGATGACTATTGACAATTCAATAAGTATAACAAGAGGATCCATGGATAAAGCTAGAAAAGTGTCTTTCTAATCGTAACTAAATCTTCAGTTCTATTCATTGTTTGGTATAGAAAAAATGAAGCAAAATAGCTATTAAACGAGAACTTTGGTTTACTAAAGACATCGACATATTATATTGTTTTAGCTCGGTAGAAACCAAATACTTTTCCTAAGGATTCCGTTAAATAGAAATAAAGAACGAAGTAACTAGAAAGATTGTTCGAGTTCGCCTGATCTATCTTCTAGAAGGATCATCTAGAAAGCAAAAATTTCTGTGAAAGTACCCAGACGGAAAAAAAGCTAACATAGATGTTATGGGTCAATTTTTATTTCGTTCCCGTCTTTGTTTATTTGGGAATTTCTCCATCCATCATAAAGGAGCCGAATGAAACCAAAGTTTCATGTTCGGTTTTGAATTAGAGACGTTAAAAATATAAAAATGATCGATCGACGTCGACTAAAACCCCTAGCCTTCCAAGCTAACGATGCGGGTTCGATTCCCGCTACCCGCTCTAAATTCACAATTGCCCCTTTTTTTTATTAGAGACAATTTTCTATATTAGAATTGTCTAATAGCAATTGTGTATTGAATTCACTTCAATACACAATTGCTAAAAAGATTTTGCACATTCTTTTTTTTTAACAATTGGAAAGTAAAAAAAAGCGAAAAGCGTCCATTGTCTAATGGATAGGACATAGGTCTTCTAAACCTTTGGTATAGGTTCAAATCCTATTGGACGCAATATCAATATATCTATATTGATATTTATCTATTATTTCCATTTCTATATATTTATATAATATCTATTTCGAAAAAAGATAAGAAATAAATAGACTAAGAAAGAAATTCTGAATGCTTTAAGATTTAATATTAAACAGATATTAGTTATATACTTCTTTCTATTCTATATACGTGACTTATAGACTTCTATTTATAGAATTTCTTAAAAATTTAATTAAAATTAAAGAGTCAAATTGACTAAAGAATCAAAAATAAGAACGATCCGTTTCTTTTTTTATACTTTCTCCTGAAGTAGAAAACGTTCTAGTTGCTCTTGAATACCTTCTTTCAAAAAGCTTTCTGCTTCAGCGGTTAATGTCTTGGTAGAGGCTATGATTTCTTCAAACTGAGGTTTATTCGTTTTTAAGTAAGTGCGTAACTGAACGAGAAATTTTCTTACTTGTCCAATTTCTAATCCATCCAGATAACCATTTGTTCCGGTATAAATGGTCATTATCTGTTCTTCCACTGTGA